TTTTTAGAGAGAGAGAATTGATATATGATCTATTTGAAGCTGCTACAGGTATGCGAATGATGCATAATTACTTTCGCATCGGAGGGGTAGCTGCCGATCTCCCTTATGGATGGATGGATAAATGTTTAGATTTCTGTGATTATTTTTTACAAGGAGTTGTTGAATATCAACAACTTATTACACAGAATCCTATTTTTTTAGAACGAGTTGAAGGAGTCGGTTTTATTAGCGGAGAAGAAGCTGTAAATTGGGGCTTATCAGGACCCATGTTACGAGCTTCTGGAATACAATGGGATCTTCGTAAAATCGATCCTTATGAGTCTTACAATCAATTCGATTGGAAAGTCCAATGGCAAAAAGAAGGAGATTCGTTAGCTCGCTATTTAGTACGAGTCGGTGAAATGAGGGAATCCATAAAAATTATTCAACAGGCTGTAGAGAAAATTCCTGGAGGACCTTATGAGAATTTAGAAGCCCGACGCTTTAAGAAAGCAAAGAATCCTGAATGGAATGATTTTGAATATCGATTTCTTGGTAAAAAACCTTCGCCCAATTTTGAATTATCAAAGCAAGAGCTTTATGTAAGAGTAGAAGCTCCAAAAGGCGAATTAGGAATTTATCTGGTAGGAGATGATAGTCTTTTCCCCTGGAGATGGAAAATTCGTCCACCGGGTTTTATTAATTTGCAAATTCTTCCTCAGCTAGTTAAAAAAATGAAATTGGCTGATATCATGACAATATTAGGTAGTATAGATATCATTATGGGGGAAGTTGATCGTTGAAATGATAATAGATAGGGTAGAAGTAGAAACTATCAATTCTTTTTCGAAATCGGAATTATTAAAAGAAATCTACGGACTTATATGGATTCTACCCATTTTGTCCCTCCTACTGGGAATCACAATAGAAGTACTCGTAATTGTGTGGTTAGAAAGAGAAATATCTGCATCGATACAACAACGTATTGGTCCTGAATATGCTGGCCCCCTGGGACTGCTTCAAGCTATAGCAGATGGAACTAAACTACTTTTAAAAGAGGATATCCTCCCATCCCGAGGAGAGATTCCTTTATTTAGCATTGGTCCCTCTATAGCAGTCATATCCATTTTATTAAGTTTTTTAGTTATCCCTTTGGGATATCGTTTTGTTTTAGCTGATCTTAGTATTGGTGTTTTTTTATGGATTGCAATTTCAAGTATTGCTCCTATTGGTCTTCTCATGGCAGGATATAGCTCAAATAATAAATATTCTTTTTCAGGCGGTCTACGAGCGGCTGCTCAATCTATTAGTTATGAAATACCATTAACTTTTTGTGTACTAGCAATATCTCTACGTGTGATTCGTTAAAATAGGATCTTTTTCCTCTAAAATACATTGAATGCTTATCTTCCTTTGCTTATTCTGTATTTGCGTTGGTTGGTAAGTTAAACTCGATAGCTATATGAGTGAAACAAAACTGCTTATTAATTTGTAGTAAAAATAAAAAATCTCATTTCCTACGTACAAGAAAAAAGTTCAAGTAAACATAAGCAGTGTAAACTCTTTACCCCAAGGTTGAGATTGTTTAATTAGTCATCATATCTTGAAGCGGGCAAGAATAAAGGATTCGCGGTATGGAATTCCATTACTAGAATATTTTGAGTTATTACTATAATTGAAACTTATAACCATAAAGCAATCCATCAAAAGTTAGTGAGGGATTAGGAACACTAAAGTACATACAGGATTAGTAATGAGAGAATCTAAATCATTAGACATTTTTCCTCATAAAAGGAATCATAATAAGGACTTGAAATTGGTGGAAATGATCAAGCAGTACTTTCTTCAGATTCCGGTCTAGAGTATGTTCCCATTCACTTGTTAAGGAAATGGCTATCAAGAACGAATTAACCCTTTATTCTTTTTTTTTTAAGTACACCCCTCCCGGGGAAAGAAGAATAGGACAAAAGATATGGAATACAATACAAAAAAGGATCTTTATTTATTCTTTCCTTCCTTTATCCCTATTCATACAGAATTCCTCATGAACTAATGCCAAATTCTTTCCATTTATTAATTGCTATAATGAGTGATTTATTCCAATATTAAGTTATTACCGAACAAAGAAAAATTATATAAAGGATGAGATCAATTCGGAAGCGCCTTTTTGTTATTCTAGCAGACGTAATTGCTTTGGTCTAATTTTGGGCTTGGCTTTCCAATCAATTTTATCTTACCTAATTCTATCTATGCCCAGGGGATAATACCGAAACGAAACAATCCTTTCCTTTTTTCTGATCATAGAGGAGCCGTATGAAGCTAAGGTTTCATGTACGGTTTTGGAATAGCGGTGGGAACTGTGATGTTATCATCGACTATGATTATCTAATAGTTCAAGTACAGTTGATATAGTTGAAGCACAGTCCAAATATGGTTTTTTTGGATGGAATCTTTGGCGTCAGCCTATAGGTTTTCTAGTTTTTCTAATTTCTTCTTTAGCAGAATGTGAAAGATTACCCTTTGATTTACCAGAAGCAGAAGAAGAATTAGTAGCAGGTTATCAAACCGAATATTCTGGTATTAAATATGGTTTATTTTATCTTGTTTCTTACCTAAATTTATTAGTTTCCTCTTTATTTGTAACTGTTCTATACTTAGGCGGGTGGAATTTATCTATTCCCTATATATCCTTTTTTGGATTTTTCCAAATGAATAAAATAATTGGAATTTTGGAAATGGTAATAGGTATCTTTATTACATTAACTAAAGCTTATTTATTTCTCTTCATTTCTATCACAATAAGATGGACTTTACCCAGGATGAGAATGGATCAGTTATTAAATCTTGGATGGAAATTTCTTTTACCTATTTCTCTGGGCAATCTCTTATTAACAACTTCTTCCCAACTAGTTTCACTATAAATAAGAATACAATAACAGTAAGAATATTTTCAACACAAAAGTTCTCTCAAACAAGAGAAAGAAACATACCTTTTTCATATATAGATTTAGAATATGTTCCCTATGCTAACTGGGTTCATTAGTTATGGTCAACAAACAATACGCGCCGCAAGATACATTGGTCAAGGTTTAATAATTACCTTATCCCACACAAATCGTTTACCTATAACGATTCACTACCCTTATGAAAAATCAATTACATCGGAGCGTTTCCGGGGGCGAATACACTTTGAATTTGATAAATGCATTGCTTGTGAAGTATGTGTTCGCGTATGCCCGATAGATCTACCCCTTGTGGATTGGAAATTTGAAAAGGATATTAAAAGAAAACAATTGCTTAATTATAGTATTGATTTCGGAGTTTGTATATTTTGTGGTAACTGTGTTGAATACTGTCCCACAAATTGTTTATCAATGACTGAAGAATATGAACTTTCTACTTATGATCGTCATGAATTGAATTACAATCAAATTGCTTTGAGTCGGTTACCAATCTCCATAATGGGAGATTACACAATTCAAACAATTAGGAATTCGCCTCAAAGTAAAATAGACGAAGAAAAGTCTTGGAATTCAAGAACGATTACGGATTACTAGGTATTAGGATTTTTTTATTAGAAAAATCCATTTTTACTAACTCTAACGAAAAAAGAATAACTACTGCTTAACAACTTATATGCATATACAAAAAAATATCCTAATACCTTTTTCCTTCCTTGAATCTTTTAGTTTTAGTCAGTTCATGAAAAATTTTATACTAGAAATTTCTTCTTATCCATAATGGATTTACCTGGACCAATACATGAGATTCTTGTGCTATTTGGGGGATTTGTTCTTCTACTAGGAGGTCTAGGAGTAGTATTACTTACCAACCCAATTTATTCTGCCTTTTCGCTGGGATTAGTTCTTGTTTGTATATCCTTATTCTATTTTTTATTAAATTCCTACTTTGTAGCTGTCGCACAACTTCTTATTTATGTGGGAGCCATAAATGTCTTGATCATATTTGCTGTAATGTTTGTAAACGGCTCAGAGTGGTCTAAAGATAATAATTATTGGACGATTGGAGATGGGTTTACTTTACTCCTTTGTATAACTATTCCTTTTTCACTAATGACTACTATCCCAGATACGTCGTGGTACGGAATTCTTTGGACTACAAGATCAAACCAAATAGTAGAACAGGGTCTCATAAATAACGTTCAACAAATTGGGATTCATTTAGCAACCGATTTTTATCTTCCGTTTGAACTCATTTCCCTAATTCTTCTAGTTTCTTTAATAGGTGCAATTACTATGGCTCGACAATAAGAAATACTGAGAATGAGTCAAAATTCTTAGAATTTCAAATATAAAATAAATAACTAAAGAATCACAAATTTGATTTAGTAAAACCCATCTACTGCCAACACAACAAATACCTTCTTTTCTCTTTTGTTGTGTAATTGTTCTATTCTAATTAATTGAATCGGTTCAATTCTTGTCCTCATATTGAAATGAATCGAGATTGATAAGGAGTTAGTTAATGATGTTTGAGCATGTACTTTTTTTGAGTGTCTATTTATTTTCGATTGGTATCTATGGATTGATCACAAGCCGAAACATGGTTAGAGCTCTAATATGTCTTGAACTTATACTGAATTCAATTAATCTAAATCTCGTAACATTTTCTGATCTATTTGATAGTCGCCAATTAAAAGGAGACATTTTCGCAATTTTTGTTATAGCCCTTGCGGCTGCTGAAGCAGCTATTGGACTATCTATTCTTTCTTCCATCCATCGTAACAGGAAATCAACTCGTATCAATCAATCCAATTTTTTGAATAATTAGACATAGAACCCTCTAAACAAAGGCGCATATATAATAATAAGAAACATTAAGATGAATAGAAATCGAATCTTATTTTCTTATTAGTGTTTAATAATATCCTTTTTTGGAGTAGGTTATTTCAGAGTATTGTTTTTTACTTATTGAATATTGCATTTTTGCAATTCATTGATATTGCAATATTCAAATTGCAATAATTTATATTGAAAAGATGATAGCCAATTTATTGGCTAATTCGAATTAGTATGTAGAATTCGTATAATTATGAAGCCTTAAATTCAAGTCTCTTGGCTCTTTTCACGCTTTCTCACAAACAGATTACGAAATATATTGCATTATTTGTTAAAGTTTGGATAAACCACTGCTTCATCTGGTGTATACAATACATCTAATTTATATAGTACTAATTTCATTTTTACCAGATCGAAAATTTTTATGTTGAAAAGGAAAATTTAGAGATCCAATGTCACATTCTGTAAAAATTTATGATACATGTATAGGATGCACTCAATGTGTACGAGCTTGCCCAACAGATGTATTAGAAATGATACCTTGGGATGGATGTAAAGCCAAGCAAATTGCTTCCGCGCCGAGAACCGAAGATTGTGTGGGTTGTAAGAGATGCGAATCTGCCTGCCCAACGGATTTTTTAAGTGTCCGCGTTTATTTAGGGCCTGAAACAACCCGCAGCATGGCTCTATCTTATTGATACGTTACAAAAAACTCCACTTGAATCGTCTGATTCCTCTTTACCGAAGAAGCCTGTGCTCGAAATAATCGAGCATGGGCTTTTCTGGTCCAAACGTATCTTGTCTTTATTACTTTATCATGAGTTATTTTCCTTGGTTAACAATACTTGTTGTTTTGCCGATATTTGCAGGTTCATTAATTTTCTTTTTACCTCATAAAGGAAATAAAATCGTTAGGTGGTATACTATAGCTATTTGTTTATTAGAATTCCTTCTAATGACTTATGCATTCTGTTATCATTTCCAATTGGAGGATCCCTTAATCCAATTAAAGGAGGATTCTAAATGGATAGATGTTTTCGATTTCCACTGGAGATTGGGAATCGATGGACTTTCATTAGGATCTATTTTATTGACAGGATTTATCACTACTTTAGCTACTTTAGCGGCTTGGCCGGTTACTCGGAATTCGCAATTATTCTATTTCCTGATGCTAGCAATGTATAGCGGTCAAATAGGATTATTTTCTTCACGAGACCTTTTACTTTTTTTTATCATGTGGGAGTTAGAATTAATTCCTGTTTACTTACTTTTATCCATGTGGGGGGGAAAGAGGCGTCTGTATTCAGCTACCAAGTTTATTTTGTATACTGCAGGCGGTTCCATTTTTTTCTTAATTGGAGTTCTGGGTATGGGATTATATGGTTCCAATGAACCCGGATTAGATTTAGAAAGATTGATTAATCAATCATACCCTACAACATTAGAAATACTACTGTATTTTGGCTTCCTTATTGCTTATGCTGTCAAATTGCCGATTATACCTTTACATACGTGGTTACCAGATACCCATGGGGAAGCGCATTACAGTACATGTATGCTTTTAGCCGGAATTCTATTAAAGATGGGAGCATACGGATTGATTCGGGTCAATATGGAATTGTTACCGCATGCTCATTATCTATTTTCCCCCTGGTTGGTAATAATAGGAGCGGTGCAAATAATCTATGCAGCTTCAACTTCTCTTGGTCAACGAAATTTCAAAAAAAGAATAGCCTACTCCTCCGTATCTCACATGGGTTTCATAATTATAGGAATTGGTTCCATAACCAACATTGGACTAAATGGAGCTATTTTACAAATATTATCTCATGGATTTATTGGTGCTACACTTTTTTTCTTGGCGGGAACGGCTTGTGATAGAATGCGTCTTGTTTATCTCGAAGAACTGGGGGGAATATCTATCCCAATGCCAAAAATTTTTACCATGTTTAGTAGCTTTTCAATGGCTTCTCTTGCCTTGCCGGGAATGAGCGGTTTTGTTGCAGAATTAGTAGTATTTTTTGGACTAATTACTAGTCCTAAATTTATGTTAATGCCAAAAATGCTAATTACTTTTGTAATGGCAATAGGAATGATATTAACTCCTATTTATTTATTATCTATGTTACGCCAGATGTTCTATGGATACAAGCTATTTCATGTTCCAAACAAAAATTTTGTAGATTCTGGACCACGGGAACTCTTTCTTTTAATCTGTATCTTTTTACCAGTAATAGGAATTGGTATTTATCCAGATTTTGTTCTCTCTCTATCCGTTGATAGGGTAGAGGTTCTATTATCCCATTATTATACTAAATAGGATTTTATTTTTTTAACCAGTCCGCTCTATATTCCAGAGTGGAAAAATACAAAATTCAGAAAAAAGTAAAAAAGTATAATTAGATCTATCTCGAATTTTTGAGAACCCCTTGAACGTCTTTTCAAAGGGTTCTCAAATCAAACAAAAAAGGAAAAAACCCGAAGGTTTTATGTTATGTAATTATTTAGATGGTAATGTAAATGAACCGTAACTATGTAAACCTATTCCTAACAGATTGATACCAAAATAGCAGATCCAAATTATAAGAAATCCTATCGAAGCTACAAGTGCGGAATTCGTACCCCTCCAATTTTGATTTGTTCTACTATGTAAATATATTGCAAATATGGTCCAGGTAATAAATGCCCAAGTTTCCTTAGGATCCCAATTCCAATAGGATCCCCATGCCTCATTAGCCCATACTGCTCCACAAAGAATACCCACGGTTAAAAGAGTAAACCCTAGACTAATGACACGATAACTCCAAGAATCCAAACGCTCAGTTAATTGATATTTGTAATAATTTGGAAATACGGGAAAAGAGGTGTTTTTTAAAGCACTTCTTTTTGCATATAAATATTCAATCTCACTAAAGAAAAATGTTTTAAGAAAAACATTTTTCTTTAGTGAAAAGAAATCGAAAGAATTTCGAAATCTAATGATTAGAAGAGCAGCGGATAATAAGGATCCGCACAAAAGAGTTGCATAGCTTAGTAACATCATACTGACATGCATCATTAACCACTGAGATTGTAGAGCAGGTACTAGTATTGTGGATTGATGCATTTCAGTTAAAAGACCCGACGTGGCAAAGCCTTGCATTAAAATAGTACTTGGCGTAGTTATTGTGCTTAAATCATTTTTCGAGTTCTGTATCTTAGGAATAGTATGAAGAATATACAGAGTCCATGAAAGGAAGATCAATGATTCATATAAATTACTTAATGGAAAATGTCCCGAAGAAACCCAACGAGAGACTAAAAATCCTGTTATAGAGAAAAAAGTAGCTATCATTCCTTTTTCTGACGAATCACGTAATCCCCTAAGTTCACGAACTAATAAGGTTATCAAATGAATCGTAATCACAATTGAAATGGTTGAGAAAGAGATATGAGTTAGTATATGTTCTAAAGTTGCAAATAGCATAACGATAAGGTCCCATTACAAAATTGGAAATTTCGAATTGAATCCATTTTCTAATTTATTGTATTCTTTTTCGAGAATGCCGCCACTCGGATTCGAACCGAGATGCTTGAGCACTGCTTCCTAAGAGCAGCGTGTCTACCAATTTCACCATGGCGGCTAATTTAAAATAATAAATAGTTAACTTAAAAGAATAATAGTGATTTTATCGTGAATCGTCGAGACCGGGAGAGGCCATAGAATTTAGGAACATTAGAAGTTCATCATTAACTACAATGAAATGAATTTTGTATTTTTTTTAGAAAAATTTATAGAATGAAAGCCTTTACACTCTTATTAATATGATGTACCAGTCCTAAACCCATTTATATGGGAATTTTTGATAAGATTAGGTAGAGCTTGTAAGTCCTATTGCAAGAATAGTCTACTTTTTCTAATAGAATCCTCATAAAAACGAGGATTCTATTAGAAATATAAAAAAAAGTTCTTTGATAGGAAAAGAATACCGAGGACACAATATACCAAAAACTTTTGTTCTATATAATGATAATGGAGGGATTCGTTCTAAGAATATTGTACCGAGGAATTCGACACATAAAAGTACATTTATTATTTAATCCGAATTATTCATTCATATTAAATAATTGGAATTTCTTTTGGATAGTTCAATTCAGATTATTTCATAATCTTATTATTTGTTTGCTTGTTGCCCAGAAAAACCTTTTGGTTTTGGATGCTCGTTGCCGCTAGAAAATGATCTTGATTTTGCTAAAGAATAAGATTGTACTATGGAAAAATAAGTCTTTTTTTTCCAAAGATTTTTACGAATACGCTTTTTTGACATCGAAGTACGTTTTTTTGGAACTGCCATTCAAAAAGGGAATTACTTTTTTCTATTCTAGTTGTATGTGAAAGACATCTATTGCCGCAAATCAATCCTTCTTTCTGTTTTTTCTTAGTATTTATATTTAGATACTGAAAGATACTTAAATGATACTGAAAGATACTGAAATTCTAAATTCTTCTTTAGTTCATTTTGTCTAATGTGGGTAAGACAAGAGTTTTTTAAGATTTTCTATTTAAATCAATTTATATATTAAATATACTCCATATATAAATATATGGTATGAGGGGATATAAAAAGAAGGAAGGTGAAATTCAAATAGTTAATTAAGTTCAGAAAGCTATTCCATAATTGAATTCCAATAAAAAAAATACTTAGTCTCTTAAACAAGACATTCTAAAACTTAGAGAATTCTATTCATTAGGATTTCCTTTTATATGAAATAAGCAATATTCGATAATTTCCTATAAATATAGGTTTTCTTTGGAATTCAATCAATCAATTACGAAACAACAGAGCTCTTTTATTTTATTATTTTAACAGAAAGAAATACAAAAATGATTAGAAAGTCAAATTATTCAGTCTTTTTTTGTATTTTCATAAATATTTTTTTTTAACTAATAACTAGATAATGAAATTCTTTGATTGACTTTTTGAATTTAAGTAACTAAACCCATTCTAAATTTTGGAATATTTTAATGAGATAAATTTGAAAAATCCAGAATTCCAGTATTTTTTATTTTTTTCTTATTTTTTTTCTTATTTTGTTGTTTTTAATTCCTTTAGAAAGAGATAAGAATAGGTTTGGTGAATCGGAAACAATTTTATTTTATAGAAAAATTGAACTATAAATTTAAACTCAAAATTGCTATTTCTTTTCTTATGGAACATACATATCAATATGCCTGGGTAATTCCTCTTCTCCCACTTCCAGTTATTATGTCAATGGGATTTGGACTTTTTCTTATTCCCACAGCAACAAAAAATCTTCGTCGCATATGGGCTTTTCCTAGTATTTTACTCTTAAGTATAGCTATGGTATTCTCACTTCACCTGTCTATTCAACAAATAAATGGAAGTTCTATCTATCAATATCTATGGTCTTGGACCATCAATAATGATTTTTCCTTAGAATTTGGATACTTGGTCGACCCCCTTACGTCTATTATGTTAATACTAATTACTACTGTAGGAATCTTAGTTCTTATTTATAGTGACGATTATATGTCTCACGATGAAGGATATTTGAGATTTTTTGTTTATATAAGTTTTTTTAATACTTCCATGTTGGGGTTGGTTACTAGTTCCAATTTGATACAAATTTATTTTTTTTGGGAACTTGTCGGAATGTGTTCCTATTTATTGATAGGCTTTTGGTTTACGCGACCAATTGCAGCGAGTGCTTGTCAAAAAGCTTTTGTAACTAATCGTGTAGGGGATTTTGGTCTGTTATTAGGAATTTTAGGTTTTTTTTGGATAACGGGTAGTTTGGAGTTTCGGGATTTGTTCCAAATAGCTAATAACTGGATTCCTAATAATGGGATTAATTCCTTACTTACTACTTTGTGTGCTTTTTTATTATTCCTTGGTGCAGTTGCAAAATCTGCACAATTTCCTCTTCACGTATGGTTACCTGATGCTATGGAAGGACCCACTCCCATTTCGGCTCTTATACACGCAGCAACTATGGTTGCTGCGGGGATTTTTCTTCTAGCTAGACTTCTTCCTCTTTTCATATCCCTACCTTTGATAATGAGTTTCATTTCTTTAGTAGGTACAATAACACTCTTCTTAGGAGCCACTTTAGCTCTTGCTCAGAGAGATATTAAAAGAAGCTTAGCCTATTCTACAATGTCTCAATTGGGTTATATGATGTTAGCTCTAGGTATAGGTTCTTATCAAGCTGCTTTATTCCATTTGATCACTCATGCTTATTCGAAAGCTTTATTGTTCTTAGGATCCGGATCCGTTATTCATTCAATGGAACCTCTTGTTGGATATTCACCAGATAAAAGTCAGAATATGGTTCTTATGGGTGGTTTAAGAAAATATGTTCCAATTACAAGAACTACTTTTTTATGTGGTACACTTTCTCTTTGTGGTATTCCACCTCTTGCTTGCTTCTGGTCCAAAGATGAAATCCTTAGTAATAGTTGGTTGTATTCACCCTTTTTTGGAATAATAGCCTCTTTTACTGCAGGATTAACTGCATTTTATATGTTTCGGATATATTTACTTACTTTTGATGGGTATTTGCGTGTTCATTTTCAAAATTACAGTAGTACTAAAGAAGGTTCGTTGTATTCAATATCCTTATGGGGAAAAAGTATATCCAAAGGAGTCAATAGGGATTTTGTTTTATCAACAATGAAGAGTGGAGTTTCTTTTTTTTCACAAAATATACCCAAAATTCCTGCTAATACCAAAATTCCTGCTAATACAAGAAATAAGACAGGATCCTTTAGTACTCCCTTTGGGGCTAAAAAAACTTTTGTCTATCCTCATGAAACGGGAAATACTATGCTATTTCCTCTTCTTATATTACTACTTTTTACTTTGTTCATTGGATCTATAGGAATCCATTTTGATAATGGAGTAAAAGATAATAGAATATTGGAGTTAACCATATTATCAAAGTGGCTAACTCCTTCAATAAACTTGTTCCAGGAAAATGAAAATTCTTCCATAAATTCATATGAATTTATCACTAATGCAATTTCTTCTGTAAGTTTAGCAATTTTTGGTCTATTCATAGCATATATCTTTTATGGATCTGCTTATTCTTTTTTTCAGAATTTGAATTTTAAAAATTCCCTTGTAAAAAAGAATCCAAAAAAGAGCTTTTTGGATGAAGTAAAAAAAGAGATATACAGCTGGTCCTATAATCGTGGTTATATAGATTTTTTCTATACTAGGGTTTTTGTCCTAGGTATAAGAAGATTAGCTGAACTAACGCATTTTTTTGATAAAGGTGTCATTGATGGAATTATCAATGGAGTAGGTCTTGCTGGTTTTTGTATAGGAGAAGAAATCAAATATGTAGGGGGAGGGCGAATATCGTCTTATCTATTCTTTTTTTTATGTTATGTATCCTTGTTCTTATTCTTTATTCCATGAAAATGGATTATTCCATGAATTCCTCAAAACGAGGCTCATCAAAATGCAAAATCTAAGACTACTATAAGACTACTAATAAAATAAGAAAAAAATTCGAACGATTAAATTACTTCTCCCGAATATCCAACTGACTGATTAATTTCTTATAACGTACTCTATTTTTCTTTGCCAAATAAGCCAGCAAACGTTGACGTTTTCCCAAAAGTCTTCGTAGACCTCTTTCCGATGAAAAATCTTTTTTGTGTAATTCTAAATGTGAAGCAAGTCTCCGTATCTTATTGGTGAAACTGAATACTTG